GAGAAACCTTATGGTAAAGAAGAAAAAAACAGAAATATACGCTTTTGGTCGCCATATATCTTTATCCGCTGACAAAGCAAGAAGAATAATTGATCAAATTCGCGGTCGTTCCTACGAGGAAACACTTATGATACTAGAACTCATGCCCTATAAAGCATGTTATCCCATTTTCAAATTGGTTTATTCTGCAGCAGCAAATGCTAGTTTCAATATGGGTTCCGACGAGGCCAATTTAGTAATTCGTAAAGCTGAGGTTAACGAGGGTACTGCCGCGAAGAAATTAAAACCACGGGCTCGAGGACGTAGTTATGCGATAAAAAAAGCTACCTGTCATATAACTATTGTAGTGCAAGATAGATCTTTAGATGAATATGAAGAGATATCTTTCTATTCGTTAAAAAACCCTAGATGGAAAAAGACAACTATGGTATATGATGATGCGTATAATAGTGAGGTAGTATGGGACAAAAAATAAATCCACTTGGTTTTCGACTTGGTACAACCCAAAGCCATCATTCCCTTTGGTTTGCACAACCAAAAAATTATTCTGAGGGTCTACAAGAAGATCAAAAAATAAGAGATTTTATCAAAAATTATGTTCAAAAGAATATGAGAATATCCTCCGGTGCCGAGGGAATTGCCCGCATAGAGATTCAAAAAAGAATCGATTTGCTCCAGGTCATAATCTTTATGGGGTTCCCGAAGTTATTAATCGAAAGTAGACCGCGAGGAATCGAAGAATTACAGATGAATCTACAAAACGAATTTCATTATGTGAACCGAAAACTTAACATTGCTATCACAAGAATTGCAAAACCTTATGGAAATCCTAATATTCTTGCAGAATTTATAGCCGGGCAATTAAAGAATAGAGTTTCATTTCGAAAAGCAATGAAAAAGGCTATTGAATTGACTGAACAAGCAGATACAAAAGGAATTCAAGTACAAATTGCAGGGCGTATCGACGGAAAAGAAATTGCACGTGTCGAATGGATCAGAGAAGGTCGGGTTCCCCTACAAACCATTCGTGCTAAAATTGATTATTGTTCTTATACAGTTCGGACTATCTATGGGGTATTAGGCATCAAAATTTGGATTTTTATAGACAAGGGAGAGGAATAACAAAACTTTCATTGTTTTTCCGTCGATAGAACAAAAAGGGGGAAACTCATTCATTCTTTTTCTGGCCAATCAAACAAATTCCGAATTCTTTAATTCTTTTAATTCTATAGGGTTGAATAAAAATTAGATTGACCTTTTGTTTTGATATAATTGCTATGCTTAGTGTGTGACTCGTTGGTTTTAGGGGGTTGGGATTAAAAAAAGACCGGCCCAGTAGTATGAAAACCAACCCATCGCTTCATATTATCTGGATCTAAAGAACCTGTCAAGATATGCCAAATCGGTCATATCTTTGTAGCAACTGACATTTTTTTACAATTAAACTTTAATGAATTCTAAGTTTAAAACAAAATACAGAACAAGAGTGTGGATAAATGGAAGGGTGAGAGAAAGAAAGAAAAAAATATCAATGATATAGAATTCCAATATGTAAGGTCTATGAGTCCTCTCATAACAGTGTAATAAAGCATCAATACTAATTGATTCATCCATAATGAAATAGTAAATGAATCCTTCTTATAGATTATAGAAGAAAAAACTCAAGAGCTTCGAGCCAATAAAGACTAAGAAGATTGACTCAAGGATAAATTGGATTAGAAGCTTCGTTGTAAAATTCTGACCTAACCATTTAGTACGAAGTGGTGGGGACGAAGGAACCTGTGAATGCAAAAGATTTTATTCAACAAATGAATCTTAATGATTCACTCGTTGGGATGGCGAAATGAACCGGAAATCAATTCATCTATTCGGAGAAATGACGAACAAGTGCTAGGACTGAAATAGAGATTGCAAGAGTCAACATTCGCCCGCGATAATTTTTTTTTGAATTTTAATTGGTAAACCTGGATAAAAGACAAAAGAAAATAAAGATTTAATAGGACGTTCCAAAAAAACGATTTTTTATCCAATTTTTCTAAAAATGTTCTAATATCTATGCAAATTAATTGCAAGTCCATTTTGAATCCTTTTATTTGCGAGGAGCTGGATGAGAAGAAACTCTCACGTCCAGTTCTGTAGTAGAGATGGACTTCCGAAACAACCATCAATTATAACCCCAAAAGAACTAGATTCCGTAAACAACATAGAGGACGAATGAAGGGAATATCTTATCGAGGTAATCATATTTGTTTCGGTAAATATGCTCTTCAGGCGCTTGAGCCTGCTTGGATCACATCTAGACAAATCGAAGCGGGTCGACGAGCAATGACACGAAATGCACGCCGTGGTGGAAAAATATGGGTCCGTATATTTCCAGACAAACCAGTTACAATAAGACCCGCCGAAACACGTATGGGTTCGGGGAAAGGATCCCCTGAATATTGGGTAGCTGTTGTTAAACCGGGGCGAATACTATATGAAATAGGCGGAGTAACTGAAAATATAGCTAGAAGGGCTATTTTAATAGCAGCATCAAAAATGCCTATACGAACTCAATTTATTATTTCGGGATAAAAATTTAGAACCAACACAAATGAGTCTTGGGAATGAAAGAAAACCGCGGGTTTCTTTTTTTTGACAAACAATATTTCTTTTATTTTCTTCATCCTTTGCAGTGGAAGAATAGACTCAAAACTTCATATGATTCAACCTCAGACCCATTTAAATGTAGCGGATAACAGCGGGGCTCGAAAATTGATGTGTATTCGAATCCTAGGAGCTAGTAATCGCCGATATGCTCATATTGGTGACGTTATTGTTGCTGTGATCAAAGAAGCGGTACCAAACATGCCCCTAGAAAAATCAGAAGTAGTAAGAGCTGTAATTGTTCGTACCTGTAAAGAACTTAAACGTGACAGCGGTATGATAATACGATATGATGACAATGCTGCAGTTGTGATTGATCAAGAAGGAAATCCAAAAGGAACTCGAATTTTTGGTGCGATCCCCCGCGAATTGAGACAATTCAATTTTACTAAAATAGTTTCATTAGCTCCCGAGGTATTATAAAATGGGAGCCTGATATCTTTGAGATCTTTGAAAAGAAATAGATTAAGAACTAGATTAATTCGTAGATTATGTCTCACGCATATACCTTGAAAAATGCATATTCATAAACTAATAAAAAAACATGTTAATTAGATCCAATTTTGAGGCACCAAAAATTTTACTTCATCATGGGTAGAGACACTATTGCTGAGATAATAACCTCTATACGAAATGCGGATATGGATAGAAAAAGAGTTGTTCGCATAGCATCTACTAATATTACCGAAAATATTGTTAAAATACTTTTCCGAGAAGGTTTTCTCGAAAACGTCAGAAAACATCGAGAAAAAAACAAAAATTTTTTGGTTTTAACCCTGCGACATAATAGAAGGAATAGGAAAAGACCCCATACCTGTAGAAATTTTTTAAATTTAAAACGGATCAGCCGACCCGGTCTACGAATCTATTCTAACTCTCAACGAATTCCTAGAATTTTAGGTGGAATGGGGATTGTAATTCTTTCTACTTCTCGAGGTATAATGACAGACCGGGAGGCTCGACTAGAAAGAATCGGCGGAGAAATTTTATGTTATATATGGTAATCCTTTTAATATCCAAATGGGATCCGAAACCTCTTCCTATTTGTAAAAAAAAAAAAAAGAAAGGGGTGAGTTGTCTAATATCGTTTCTCCTACATTAGTTGATACTTCAAGGGGGCTTTACCTGAAATGAAAGAACAAAAATGGATTCATGAGGGTTTAATTACCGAATCGCTTCCCAATGGCATGTTCTGGGTTCGGTTAGATAATGAAGATCTGATTATAGGTTATGTTTCAGGAAAGATCCGACGTAGTTTTATACGGATACTGCCAGGAGATAAAGTCAAAATTGAAGTAAGTCGTTATGATTCAACTAGAGGACGTATAATTTATCGACTCCGAAACAAGGATTCGAAAGATTAGGTGGTTTTTATTCAATACGATTCGAGATGAAAAATTGCAAGAAACTTATTTTCTACCAAGAAGTAGATTCAGAATTAAGATAAGGAATGAAAAATATGAAAATAAGAGCTTCCGTCCGTAAAATTTGTGAAAAATGTCGACTAATCCGCAGACGGGGGCGCATTAGAGTAATTTGCTCTAACCCGAGACATAAACAAAGACAAGGATAATCAGACTCACCAAAGGAATAAACGTACAAATAAAGAATCTGTTTTGACATCAAATGGATATATTCCATATATTTCTGACTCATATTTATGAGATGCTACAATATGGCAAAAGCTATACCGAGAATTGGTTCACGTAAAAATGTACGTATTGGTTCACGTAAAAGTGCACGTAGAATACCAAAGGGAGTTATTCATGTTCAAGCAAGTTTCAATAATACTATTGTCACCGTTACAGATGTACGGGGTCGGGTCGTTTCCTGGTCCTCGTCCGGTACTTGTGGATTCAAGGGTACGAGAAGGGGGACGCCCTTTGCCGCTCAAACTGCAGCGGCAAATGCTATTCGTACAGTAGTAGATCAAGGTATGCAACGAGCCGAAGTCATGATAAAAGGTCCCGGTCTCGGAAGAGACGCCGCATTACGAGCTATTCGTAGAAGTGGTATACTATTAACTTTTGTGCGGGATGTAACCCCCATGCCACATAATGGCTGTAGACCCCCCAAAAAAAGACGTGTATAGAAATGAAGAGTGAAGAAATTTCAAGAGAAACAAGAGAAATAAATAATTCAATCAAATAAAATATTATTACTATGGTTCGAGAGAAAGTAACAGTATCTACTCGGACGCTGCAGTGGAAGTGTGTTGAATCCAGAACAGACAGTAAACGTCTTTATTACGGGCGCTTTATTCTGTCTCCACTTATGAAAGGACAGGCCGACACAATAGGCATTGCGATGAGAAGAGCTTTGCTTGGAGAAATAGAAGGAACATGTATCACACG